ACCTTACCCCCCGAATCAGACAAAGGGGGGTAAGGTCCTATTGAGTTCTTACTCTTCGGGTAAGGCTTTGTTTGATCTATTCCATAACATAAAAAAAGTTGGAAATTCATCCAGTCAACATAATCATAATATTAGATTCATAGAAATGATAAAAGGATGCTTTGTTTCTGATGATGTTTTTGAAAAATGGAATCCCTTGATTGATTCATAGTATCTGTTCCGCCATAGTATGAGGGCCCCTTCCGAAACAAGAAGAAAGAAGGAATCAATTGATTTTTTGGATGACACAGGATTTCTACAGATGAGACATCCTGCAAACCATTTCTATACTAATTGAATTGAACCTTACTCTACTCTATTCTATAAAAATAAAATTTCATCAAATAAAAAAAGACTCTTAATGTTCCGGTTGAAAGGGGAAAATCTTGGATTTTTGCACATATCCAAATCCTTATTTATTATCTCATCTTAAAATTTTATTTTTTTTTTTTACTTGAAATTTGATAAGTTCGTTGAAGAAGTTCTATTTGTTTACTAAGCCATCCCCCTTTTTTGTTTGTCCGCCACTTCTTATGAATCTAAAGAAAGAGGTTCCGATAGACCTGGAAAAGAAAACAGTAATCTTTGACGAACAAGATCAAGAATCATTATTATTTCGACACAAGAAAAGGGCGGAAAATTCCTTTTCTTGTGTCGAAAATTAGGAAGACAAGTAATCCCTCCCAGAATCATTCTTTCATTTATCCCTTGCCGCGTATTCTCTTCCTACTTAATGTTATGCCGCCTATTGTCTATTAGAATTCGATTCTATTAGATAGAAAAAACTATTGATGCATTCCATGGCATTTACAATCTGGCAATAAGAAGCGTCACACCGCTCCAATTTGGATTGAAAAAAAAAAAAGGGGGGAGGGGGGGGGTCAAGTAGTCTTCTTCGCAATATACATACTATTACTAGGAATGGGATACAAGCAATTCCCGGCATCTCGCAGAAAAGCAGTATAAACAAAGCAAGACAAGGGGCTTTCCATATTTTTTTGGATCATACATAATTGCATTGATCAACAATAATTCGGCCCTTTTTACCAACTTGATGAATCCGTGGATCTAGAAATTCATTTCGGACAATTGAACCTTCTCAAACTGTTTCTTTTTGAGAACCAAAAAGATTTGTGCTAGGATAACAGATGCCAAGAAGAACAACAAACCTTGGACACGTAATGGATCTTGAAGTACTATTTCTGCATCTCCCTGACCAAATCCACCCACATTGGGATTACTCGTTAATGGCTGATCAAGCTTGATGGATTCACCCTCTGAAACAAGAAGTTCTGGTCCTGGAGGTATAATATCAACCACTTGGTGTCCATCCGATGCATCGGCTATGCTTATTTCATATCCCCCTTTTTCTTTACGTACTATTCTGCTTACTATACCTGCTGCTGTAGCATTATAGACTGTATTGTTACTCTTGCTCCCGTCGGGATAAATCTGACCCCTTCCCCTGTTCCCGCCTACGTATATGGGATATTTTAAGAAGTGAACGTCTTTCTTAGTAGAAGGGTCCGGAGAAAGAATGGGAAAGACGATTTCACTATATTTCTGACCAGGAACAGGACCCACTACAAGAATATTTCTTTTAGTGGGGCGATAGCTCTGAAAAGACAGATTGCCCATCTTTTCTTTCAGCTCGGGAGAAATACGATCGGGGGGAGCTAATTCGAATCCCTCGGGTAAAATAAGGACAGCCCCCACATTCAAAGCCCCCTTTTTACCATTAGCAAGAACTTGTTTCAGTTGCATATCATAAGGGATTCTAACAACTGCTTCAAATACAGTATCAGGAAGCACAGCTTGTGGAACCTCAATATCCACGGGCTTATTAGCTAAATGGCAATTGGCACATACAATACGCCCGGTTGCTTCTCGTGGATTTTCATAACCCTGCTGCGCAAAAATAGGATATGCATTTGAAATAGATGTCCGAGTTATTACATATATCATGATCAATACGGAAATGAATCGAGTCATCTCTTTCTTTACCCAGGAAAAGGTATTTCTATTTTGCATGGTCCAATAATTGATCCCGGAAATTTCTACAATAAATTAGGTAGGTAGCTAGCATAGTTCCCTATCCATGATTCTGCCATTGTACTGGAATAATTGTACTGAAGTATAGTAGGAATCCCCTGGGCGGGTAGAAGTATAAAGAGTGAGTAAGCTTCAAAACGGTTTGTTTATGTACGAAGTAGCATCATGATTTGATTGATATCAGCAGATCAAATGAGTTCTTCATTCATTCATTGAATGATAAATCACTACAAGTGAAGGAGATACACGATTTAAATAATGGAAGATCCAATATTTCAAAATTGTATCTAGAATGACTGGAAAAGTGGAAACAAGACCAGATATAATTTGATCGTTATGAGCAAATCCAAAATCTTTGTAGACCGAACCAATCATTAGTTCCCACCCCCGGGGTGAGTGGAATCCGATACATAAATCAGTTAATAAAAGAATAGAAAAAGCCTTTATTGTGTCGCTTAAGTTATAGAGGAATTCCTGAACCCAAGAATTCAGAATGACAAGTTCTTCATTACCCAGAATAGAATAACCACTTAGAATAGCAAAACAGATTATATTTGTCGAGAAATCCAAAATGATATGGATATGATCTTCGTTGTGCATTTTGACCAATTGCATCGTCTCTTTGTGGATTCCTATACGAAGCTTTTGTATCTGTGTCTCCGGGTACTCTTTTATCATTTCATCCAACAGGAATAGTTGTTCTAATTCTATGAATCTTTCTAGAACGTTCTTTTCTTGAATATCATTCAAAAAAGTTTCGGATTGTCCGGTATTCCACCAATTAGTAACCCAAGGTTCCAGACTTTTATTAAATGAGAGAGAGATCCACCAGGGCAAAAAGACTATAGATGCAAGATACGGGAGGGGAGTCAATGCTTTCTTTTTTGACACTTTTCATCTGTGAATTGTTAATGAACCCGCTTCATTCGCCGACTCTATCTGATCCGATATTTCTATGAAGCATGAGTTCTATAACAAGGTATGGAACCTATGGATCTATTCCTTTTTTTTTTTTGAATTGTTTAGTCCTTGGATCTAGAAAGAATATAGAAATAGAATAAGGGCCCGTTTCGAATGAAGAAATAATCAAATACTTTTCCCAGATATCTCAGTTGGTCAAATTCGAACCAATTCTATCTTCATTTGTTCTTTCGATGAATGCCCAAAAGAACCGCTTGAAATAATGAATATTATTTTGATTTCGAGACGAAAGAACTCCCCTCAATTATTTTTTCGAAATTTTCACTGGCTACCCACGACCCAGGAATAGTTGAGGGGATATTTCTGAAAAATATTAATGATGAAATCCGAAATAGGTGACAAAACGAGAGAGAAATTGGATAGTTATGAGAGATCTAAACGTTTGGTTATCCAGGAGCTAAAGAAAGGATCAAAAAAGAAACATCGATTGACAAAAGAAAGATAATTAACGAGATATGATACATCTGTATCTAATGTATTAATCCAAAGTATTGGCCCTAAAAAGAGAAATTATGTATTCCGAAATGCTCTGATATGTGTGATGAATACATACTTATTCTACTTGTTACTAGTAGAATTGAGTTCTATATGCAGAAAAAGGAGTTTTGGTCGATCAAAATTGCTTCTTATTATGGTTGTTCCGTATACGTCCGCCTGCTTTATTCTATGGGCCACAGAAGGATTACCAACGGAACGGGGGAAATAGAATCTAACATGTTTTGCTCGAATGAACGTTCCGAAGAAGCTTCAGTTATATTTAAAAGGGGGTTCCTGGGTCCCTTCCCTCATGCTGAGAAAGCATTAATTCCCTTCATTTCAAAATACTTCAATTGGCACGCGCAAGAAATAGGCCAATTCAGCAGCTTTTTGTTCAATTTCTCGTGGAGTAAAATTTTCGTCAGTACGGGTCAAGGGAATGGCGCCCTGGCCTCTGATTTCCATATAAAGGACACGTCGAGGATAAAGACCCTCTTTAACTTCCATTCTGATCGATTGAATCTCTCTCATAAGGAATCGAAGGAAGATGCGACGATTTATTCCAGGAAATCCCCAACGAAAAATACACACTATTCCTTCTTTTCTATCGAATCGATCATAACCGCTACCTACATTCCACGAAATTGTGCACCACAAATAGGAACTAATGAACAGACCTGCGATCCCATAGAAAGACATCACGATTCCTTGGGGAAAAAAAATGATTTGCTGAGACGGGAATAAAGATATCAGATTCCTACCAAGATAACTGGAAGTTCCAACCAATAGGAATCCTAGTGAACCTAAAAAAAGGATACAGGCCCAGCAGAAATTACTTGTTTTTCGAGATCCCGTTATAAGTTCTATCCATATACGTTCTGATCGATAGTTCATACTAGATCCAGTTGCATCCTATTGGAATTGAGAGAAGAGAATAAGCCAAATGAATTTGATTTTACTTTTTTGATTTTGCTCCCGAAGTAACTCTCATCAACTAGCACTATTATGACGCGAACTATTAGGAGTAATTCATCAAATTGGTTAGATATAAAATAATAACATCCCCTTCGTATAATACCACCACTATGTATATCTACATAATATAGATACGTTAACTTTCTATTTCAGATATCCGCTCTGATCCATTTTAAAACAGCTATCCCCCCATATACATGCATTTATCCATATATAATGTATCCGCATGTATAATCACTTTTTTATTTGTGCCCGGAGGGAGCCACATGTCGTATCATATTCCACTAAATGGATATCCCTATTATGATCCAAGTCCAAGTGTTGAAATAAATTGATGAAATTTTGTCCTATCAGGTCTAAACAATCTTGTTTTTTTGAACATGAAGAGATAAAGAAGCCATTGCAATTGCTGGAAACACTAAGCCCACTAAAGGCACAAAAATAGAGGGTAAATTGAAATCTGTCATAGAATGGGTGCCTCGATTTAATATTTGTACCTGTTATAAAGATATTTTATCTTATGATAAGTATATCTATTATAAGTATTATTAAGTATATAATAAGTGCAAGGAATGTAGAGCTAAATAAGTGTATCTATTCACCTTTCTACAAGAAATAGATGGATGATAATCCGCTTTATTATTCTTGTTCTACCGCCCTTATCTTCTAATAAAGAGTTTCTTACGAGTTTCCTAAGGATTTGTTAGAATCCGATCCAACAGGAATTCATAGTCAAAAGTGTAGGTCCTCGGGAGATATAAAAATATGCAACACTTCCCTTATAGATTTGACTTATTCTATATATATTAATACGATATATATTAATATGAAAGAAGGGAACATGAAATTCTTTTGATTTTTTTTCCCAATTCCATTCCGCGGAAGGAAGAATTCACTCTTTTCCTCCTGATAGGGGGTTCCTGATTACTAATCATGAATAGGGGTAGGATAAAAAATCTGTATCAAAAAAAGTAATTATCCGAAACTTCCTATAGAACTTATGTTACCAAAGAAAACTCCACTCTTCTTATTTTGACTTTGATTCCGATGAACTAAAGTTCGCTACAAATAACTGAGCCTAGCGCTCTACTTGAATTTTGATTCAAGGGAAAGAAACCGTGTAGCTGAAATAATTCACTCAGAACACCTTTTAAAGGATTACGTGGTACGATTGGATCAAATAAGCCCTTATGGAATAAATACTCAGCTGCTTGTGAACCGTCAGGTACTGTCTTATTCAATGTTTGTTCAATTACTCTTTTCCCCGCAAATGCAATGTAGGCATTGGGTTCAGCAATAATAATATCTCCCAACATACCAAAACTGGCCGTTACTCCGCCGGTTGTAGGAGATGTAAGGATTGATACATAGAATAACTTTTTATTGAATTGATAATCATATAAAGCGGAAGATATTTTAGCCATTTGCATCAAACTCAAACTTCCTTCTTGCATGCGTGCTCCTCCAGAAGCACACACCATAATAACAGGTAGAGATCTATTAGCAGCATATTCGATCAACCGGGTGATTTTCTCGCCTACTACGGATCCCATACTACCCCCCATGAACTGAAAATCCATAACCCCAATGGCTATGGGAATCCCATTTAGTTGACCTATGCCTGTTTGAACAGCCTCAGTTAAACCTGTCTTTCTTTGATACGAATTGATACGATCTCTATAAGGTTCCTCTTCCGAGTGAAATTCAATGGGGTCAATAGAGACCATGTCTTCGTCCATAGGATCCCAAGTGCCCGAATCAACCGAAAGTTCGATTCTATCTGAACTACCCATTTTCAAATGATATCCACATTGTTCACAAATATTCATTTTTGACCTAAAAAATTTCTTATAATTTAATCCATAACAATTTTCGCATTGAACCCATAAATGTCTGTATTTTTTATTTCCATCGAAATCATTAGATCTTCCTCTTATATTGAAATCACTGCCATTACCGCCAGTTCTTATACTAGAACTCCCCCTGTCACTATCACTTACACTTTCACCACTACAAATGTAACTATAAATATAACTGTAAATGTGATTGTCGCTACCACTCGAAATGTACTTATCAATACTGATTTCAGAACGAAGATAACTATCAATGCAACTATTAATGTGATTATTCCAACTATACGTAGTATCATACATATAATGATCATAGTAGCGATTGTCACTCTTAGACCCGCTATTCAGATAACTAGAAAAAGCAGTTTCTAGTTCACTCAGAAAAGAACTATCATTGTCAATCTCAAAAACCCGATTTTCAATATCAAAATATACGGAATAACTGTTACCATTACTATCCCTAACTAAAAAAGTGTCATCAGAGATGAAACTCCAAATGTCCCTGACACCGAAAAAATGATCAACATTACTGCAACTATTACTTTCGCGCCAACCATGATTATGATTGTTTTTATTCGTATCATTTAGAATAGGATCTTCACTTCCACTGGTATTTCCAACAGGACGACCAAGACTGTCCATTGATTTACCTAGCCCACACCTGTGTTCTAACTCCTCGTTAGACAACATTGAATTGAACCACCGTTTTCCCATAGATCCTTCCTGCCCCCTATTTGAAAATACAATAAATGAATAGTCATTCGACGAAAAATCATTTTACTATTTCATTTCCTATCGGAATACGCATATAGATCCAATCACTAGGATTATTAACTAATAACGAGTAACTATTGAACGAAAGAAATGATTTTGTGGGAGTCGGGAGTATCAATTCACTATATATGATGGAACCTTTTCTTCAATTATTATAAATAGAAGATAGGTTTCTCCCATGTTGTGTACAAACTCTCATCGAAAAGATAAATATTTGTTCCCTCCTAGGAAGGATTCATTTTCGTATAATCTCGTATAATAATAAGTTTCTAATGCAACACGGAATGAAAAGGACAATATACAGGATGAGTAGAAGAAGTTGTGACCCTTGGCTCGATCTATGGTCCGAAAC